CACAGATCTAAGTTACAATTCACTCAAAAGGATCCAATGAAAGAGAAGAAAGGGCAAAAAAAAATTTTTGGCGGCTTCTTAACGGTTTTAGGCAAGACAACAGAAAGTCCTTTTGGTCCTCCTCGAAACGAAAAAGGACTTTATTCCTTTGATTTTAAACCCATTTTTAAGAAACTCGAAAAAAAAAAAAAAATGTTGAAAAAGAGGTGGTTTCTAGTTATAAGGGCTTTAAAACAACGAACAAAGTTTTTTACAAATGTCACAAAATCAAAAGAAAGGAAAAAAAAAGTTATCAAAAAAAGGTCCTTTTCCCTTTTAAAATTTAAAGCAAAACTAAAAGAACTAATGAGAATTTTTTTAGTATTTACCGGACTATATGAATTGAATGAAACTAAAAAAGATTTAATAACCAACAATCAGATAATTCATAAACCCTCTACTCAAATTAGACATATACCTATACCTACGGGTTGGACAAATTCTTCACTGCCCGAAAAACGAATGCAAGATTTGACCAATAGAACAAGTACAATCATAACTCAAATAAAAAAAATTACAAAAAAAAAGAAAAAGAAAACTGTTTTTATAATCTCAAAGACAAAAATGAATTCTAAAAAAAGAAGTTATGATCTGAAAAAATTAGAATCTAGAATAAAAAGAAGAAATTATGAATTTTTCTATAAATTCCAGTATTTTAAAAAAATTTGTATTGAAAAAAAAGCCATATATACTGTTCTATTTATCATTAATATTCTTAGGATGAATTCACAACTTTTTCTTGAATCAGTCAGAAACCTTATTCATAAAAACATCCAAGATAATGAAGAAAATCAAGATAAAATTATGAAATTGAAGAGAAATAAAAAAGGGATTAACTTTATTTCGAATATAAAAGAGACTGCTACTAATATGAAAAGACAGGTTTTTGGTGACTTATCCTCTTTGTCACAAGCATATATTTTTTATAAAATATCACAAACCCTACTTATTAACTTATACAAGTTAAGACCCACTCTTCGAGATGATGGAAAAGCTTTTTTTCTAAAAAAAAAAAGAAAGGATTTTTTTGAAGTACAAGGAATTTTTCATTCCGAATTAAGACATAAAAAAAACATTACTTTTATAACGAATCCATGGAAAAACTGGTTGTTAAAGGCGGGTCATTATCAAAATGATTTATCTCCGATAAGATGGTCTAGATTAATATCAAAAAAAAGGATAAATCTTGTTAATCAACGATGTATGACTGAAAATAAGGGTTTAAATAAAAAGGATTCCTGTGAAAAGGAAAAAGACTTATTAATGAAGTACGAAAAACAAAAGAATTTTCAAGGGGAGTTATTACTAAAAAAAAAAATAAAAAAATACTCTCGATATGATCTTTTAGCGTATAAATCTATAAATTATGAAGATCCGAAGGACTCATCTATTTCTAGTTCTAGATTGTCATTAAAAACAAAAACTAAGCAAGGAATTTTCTATAATTTTACGATACCTAAACGCAAATTTATTCGTGGGTCAGAAGGGGTTTCTATTACTAACTGTCTGGAAGAAGACGAGACTCTGGAGATAGAACAAAATTGGGATAGAAAATATTTGGATTGGAGGATTTTCTATTTTTTTCTTAAAAAAAGAATCCAAATTGAATTTTGGATTGATACTGGAACAAAAAAAAAAAAAAACCTTTTTGACTGGATGGAAATGAATGAAAGACTACTAAGCGATTCCATATGCAATTTGGAACTTTGGCTCTTCCCAAAAAATTTGATACTTTACAATGCATATAAGAAAAAACCTTGGACCATACCAATCAAATTACTTCTTTTCGATTTGACTAGAAATGACAATCTTAGTGAAAAATCTGAAGAACTAGTAGATTTTGGATCAGTTTGCTTAAACCAAGAAAAATATCTTGAAGACAATTTTGCAGAATCAGACATGAAAAAAAAAAACTACAAAGGTTCTATGGAAGCGGAGCTTTTTTTATTCCTACAAAGACCTTTATGTTTTCAATTAAAATGGAATACTTCTGTAAAAAAAAAATTAGTCAATACTATGAAAGTTTATTGTTTCCTGCTTAAATCAATAAATCCAAATGGAGCGACTCTATCCTCTATTCAAAGGGGAGAAATAGGTATCAATTTTCTGCTAATTGACAACGATTTGAGTCTTACAGAATTTCTAAAAAAGGGAATATTTATTATCGAACCAGTTCGCCTGGCTGTCAAAAATGGAGGACACTTTCTTCTCTATCAAACCTTAAAAAATTCATTGGTTCATAAGAATAAACAAAAAATGAATAAAAAAGAAGAAGAAAGAAACTATGCGGATACAAAGAATTGGGATAAGTCCACAGGAAATAAAAAGAAAAATTATTATGATTTGCTTATTTCTGAAAAGACTTTATCTCCTCGGCAATGCCGAGAGTTGAGAATTCTACTATCTTTTAATTCCTTTAATTCCAAGAATAAAAAAGATATTAAGATAAATAACAAATTTTTTAATGCAAATAACACCAAAACCCGTAGTAATATTTCGAATAAAACCAAAAATATTTCTCGAGATAACAAAAAATTAAAAAATAAAAATCAAGTAATTAAATTTAAACGCTTTCTTTGGCCCAATTTTCGATTAGAAGATTTAGCTTGTATGAATCGCTATTGGTTTGATACTAATAATGGGAGTCGTTTTAGTATGGTAAGAATACATCTGTATCCACGATTAAAAAACTTTTACTAATAAGTTTTTCCTCTATTCCAGAGCGTATTTGCTGCCTAAAGACAAAAAGATACACGCATGTCTAGTTTTTCATTCTATTCTGATATATTTTGTTAAATTAACAACATATTTTTTAAATCTAGTATTATTATTACTGATCAATTAGTATTACTGATCACTCACTATATCAATATATATATATATATATTATACTTTAAAAACTAATTAAAAACTAATTAATATTTATCTATTATATATTATAATAGATAAATATTAATATAATCAAAATATTATACTATTTCATATTATAGTATTTCAATTAAAAATTTAGGGGAAAAGATTTCATTTTATGGTTAAAAATTCATTAATCTCTGTTATTTCCCAAGAAGAAAAAAAAAAAAACGAGGGATCCACTGAATTTCAAGTATTCCGTTTTACCAATAAGATACGAAGACTTACTTCACATTTGGAATTGCATAGAAAAGACTTTTTATCTCAGAGGGGCTTACGGAAAATTATAGGAAAACGCCAACGACTGTTGGCTTATTTGTCAAAGACAAATGAAGTACGTTATAAACAATTAATTAGTCAGTTGGATCTTCGGAAACCAAAAATGCGTTAAGTTGAAAAGTTAATTATGAGTTCTTTTTTTTCTATTTATTCTATTTTTTAATTAGTAATAAATCTTCAATTTTTAATTTTGATAAATTTATTTTCGTTTTCAATAAGTTATGAAAGAATGAATCGAGGAAAAACCTATGAATATACCATCTACAAAACAAGACCTCATGATAGTCAATATGGGCCCGCACCACCCATCAATGCACGGTGTTCTTCGACTAATCGTTACTCTAGATGGCGAAAATGTTATTAACTGTGAACCCATATTAGGTTATTTACACAGAGGGATGGAAAAAATTGCAGAAAACCGAACAATTATACAATATCTACCCTATGTAACACGTTGGGATTATTTAGCTACAATGTTCACAGAAGCAATAACTGTAAACGGGCCCGAACAACTGGGAAATATTCAAATACCTAAAAGAGCTAGCCATATAAGAGTAATTATGCTAGAGTTGAGTCGTATAGCCTCTCATCTGTTATGGCTTGGACCCTTTATGGCGGATATTGGAGCACAGACCCCTTTCTTCTATATTTTCAGAGAAAGAGAATTGGTATATGATCTATTCGAAACTGCGACTGGTATGAGAATGATGCATAATTTTTTTCGTATCGGAGGAGTAGCGGCTGATCTACCTCATGGATGGATAGATAAATGCTTGGATTTCTGCGAGTATTTTTTAACAAAGGCAGCTGAATATCAAAAACTTATTACGCGAAATCCTATTTTTTTAGAACGAGTTGAGGGAGTAGGTGTTATTGGTATAGAGGAAGCAATAAATTGGGGTTTATCCGGGCCAATGCTACGAGCTTCTGGAATGCAATGGGATCTTCGCAAAGTGGATCATTATGAATGTTACGACGAACTTGATTGGGAAGTCCCGTGGCAAAAGGAAGGGGATTCATTAGCTCGTTATTTAGTACGAATCAATGAAATGAGAGAATCCATAAAAATTATTCAACAGGCCGTGGAAGGAATTCCGGGAGGTCCGTATGAAAATTTGGAAATACGATGTTTTGATAGAGAAAGGGATATAGACTGGAATGATTTTGAATATAGATTCATTAGTAAAAAGACCTCTCCTACTTTTGAATTATCGAAACAAGAACTTTATGTAAGAATGGAAGCTCCAAAAGGGGAATTGGGAGTTTTTCTGATAGGAGACCGGAGTGGTTTTCCTTGGAGATGGAAAATACGCCCCCCAGGGTTTCTCAATTTGCAAATTCTTCCTCAGTTAGTTAAAAGAATGAAATTGGCTGATATTATGACAATACTAGGTAGCATAGATATCATCATGGGGGAAGTTGATCGTTGAAATGATAATTGATACAACAGAAATACAAAATATACACTCTTTTTCCAGATTAGAATCTTTAAACGAAATTTTGAAGAGTATATGGACGCTGCTTCCGATTTTGACTCTTGTATTGGGAATAACAATAGGCGTACTAGTAATTGTGTGGTTAGAAAGAGAAATAGCCGCAGGAGTACAACAACGTATTGGACCCGAATATGCCGGTCCTTTAGGAATTCTTCAAGCTCTCGCCGATGGGGTTAAACTGCTTTTTAAAGAAAATCTTCTTCCATCTCGAGGAGATACTAGTTTATTCAGTATTGGACCATCCATAGCAGTTATATCAATTCTAATAAGCTATTCAGTAATTCCTTTTGGCTATCACCTTGTTTTAGCTGATCTAAAGATTGGTGTTTTTTTATGGATTGCTATTTCAAGTATTGCCCCCATCGGACTTCTTATGTCAGGATATGCATCCAATAATAAATATTCTTTTTTAGGTGGTCTACGAGCTGCTGCTCAATCGCTTAGTTATGAAATACCATTAACTCTGTGTGTGTTATCAATATCTCTACGTGTGAGTCGTTGAAACATAAACTTTTATCTACTACTTCTTTATAAGTATAAGAAACTTTGTAAATAATAAGCGAAATAACTTGGATAGAGCTGTTTATTTTCTTTTTTCGAGTTCTAGTTAGCGTTTAAGTTTATGAGTGAAATCAGATAGTTATATGAGTGAAAGAAAACAGCTTACAAATTCGCAGTAAATATAAATATTGAGTCTCATTATCCTAAGTACAAGAGGCAAGCGGAAAAAAGAAAAGCAGAAGAGAGCTTTTACCCCAGGATTGGGTGATTAGTCCTCCTGTCTTGAAGCGGGTTCATAATGATCAACCATATTGCTTTTTTACTATGTTTGGCGTGTATTACCAAATATGTATTACCATAACGGGGGATTGAGCAAAAACGCGTGGATGGTTAGGAACACCAAGATAGACAACGGATTAGTAATGGAGATTGTATCAAAATTATCCCAAAGGATATTTTTGCAAAAATAAAATAATAGTAAAATACAAAGTATGAAAAGAAAACTAATTGGGGCTTTAAATTGGTAGAAATAATCAGGTAGTACTTCCCACAATTCCGATCCAGAGTATGCTCCTATCCACAAATTAGAAAAATAACTATCAGAAACGAAATAACCCTTTACTTTTACCTTTTTACTTTTTTGTTTAAGCCCTTTTTTCTTAGAAAAGTAAACAAGGCTAGGAAAAAAATATCCCTAACACTCAAAAAAATAAAATCACAATACAATAGAATAAAAAAGTAATTATTTTTTTTGTAATCTAAAAAATAATAGGTTTAAATTTCGATTTATACAAATCTACTAAGGGGTGTTTGATTGTAATATAAAGTTAGAAAAAAAAAAGAAAAATTATTATAAGGATGAGATCAATTCAGAAGTACTTTCTCCTTCTTTAAATTCGAATTTAAATTCGAATAATAACTAATAACAGACAGAATTTCAGTGGTCTAATTGAGGGCGTTTGGATCCTATCTATTCTACAAACTAAGAACCCATATGACAAATATATCAAAATAAAGAGAATAGGCTTCGGCCCTTAGATTTATTTATGACCCTCGAGGAGCCATATGAGGTGAAAATCTCATGTATGGTTCTGGAATAGAGATAGAAGCGACTATGCTATTATCGACTATGATTATCTAATAGTTCAAGTACAGTTGATATAGTTGAGGCACAGTCGAAATATGGTCTTTTGGGGTGGAATTTGTGGCGACAACCAATAGGATTTATTGTTTTTCTAATTTCTTCCCTAGCAGAGTGTGAAAGATTGCCTTTTGATTTACCAGAAGCGGAAGAAGAATTAGTAGCCGGTTATCAAACTGAATATTCGGGTATAAAATTTGGTTTATTTTATGTTGCTTCCTATCTAAACCTATTAGTTTCTTCCTTATTTGTAACAGTTCTTTACTTGGGCGGTTGGAATATTTCAATTCCGTACATTTTTGTTCCTGAACTTTTTGAATTCAATAAAGTGAGTGGAGTTTTTGAAATAACAACAGGTATCTTTATTATATTGGCTAAAACTTATTTGTTTTTGTTCATTTCCATCACAACAAGATGGACTTTACCTAGGTTAAGAATGGACCAACTGTTAAATCTTGGATGGAAATTTCTTTTACCTATTTCTCTAGGAAATCTATTATTAACAACTTCTTCACAACTTTTTTCACTCTAACTTTAATGGAATGGTATAGTCTATATTCCCTACTTGCTTCAAACAAGAGAAATAAACAAAAATCAAATTATTCCGAAATATTTCTAATATGCTCCCTATGGTGACTGGGTTATTAAATTATGGTCAACAAACAATACGAGCTGTAAGGTACATTGGGCAAAGTTTTATGGTTACCTTATCCCACGCAAATCGTTTACCTGTAACTATTCAATACCCTTATGAAAAATTAATTACATCGGAACGTTTCCGCGGTCGAATCCATTTTGAATTTGATAAATGTATTGCTTGTGAGGTATGTGTTCGTGTATGTCCTATAGATTTACCCGTTGTTGATTGGCAATTCGAAACTCATATTCGAAAGAAACGATTGCTTAATTACAGTATTGATTTCGGAATCTGTATATTTTGTGGTAACTGCGTTGAGTATTGTCCAACAAACTGTTTATCAATGACTGAAGAATATGAGCTTTCAACTTATGATCGTCATGAATTGAATTATAATCAAATTGCTTTGGGTCGTTTACCAACATTAGTAATTGACGATTATACAATTCGAACAATTTCAACCTTCCCCCAACTAAACAGGAGTGGGCTGGGCCCTTCAATTCAAAAAATACAAAGTTCAAAATGAAAGAATAATTACTAAAACTAGAGAAATGAGGTTTTTTTGTTTTGTTTAGTCAATAAAATCGTTAGTAATCCCAACTATTGGTTTGGTGGTTGGATTGATTATGAGAGTTGCGGCTTTATTTTGACTCAAAACCTATCCATTTTTGATTTAAAATTGATTAATCTTTACGTAATTTTTTTTTTCGAAAGATAAAAATAAAAATGGATTTTTCAATATTATGGTCTAATATCGCACTTTCTTTTTGGGTAAGGAATAGTATTTTTCCCATAGTTATACCTACATTAATTCATACCATTTCGGATTGAATTCAATAGGATTTTATTCAATTAGGAACATATCAGAAAAATTTTTTCCTGGTCGAGTCAATAAGGTTATGAAAAAAAATTCGATGGATTTATCTTTATACGTAAAATGGATTTGACTGGACCAATACATGATTTTCTTTTAGTTTTTCTGGGATTGGGTCTTATATCATTTGCTTTAGGGGTCGTATTACTTACCAACCCAATTTATTCCGCGTTTTCGTTAGGGTTGGTTCTTATTTGTATATCTTTATTTTATGTTTTATCAAACAGCTATTTTGTAGCTGCTGCACAACTCCTTATTTACGTAGGCGCAATAAATGTTTTAATCATATTTGCTGTGATGTTCATAAATGGTTCAGACTATTCCAAAGTTTTTTCTCTTTGGACCATTGGAGGCGGGGTTACTTCGCTGGTTTGTACAAGTATTTTTGTTTTATTAATTGCTACTATTCCAGATACATCTTGGTACAGCGTTATTTGGACGACAAGATCAAACCAGATTCTCGAGAAAGATTTGATAACGAATAGTCAACAAATTGGAATTCATTTATCAACAGATTTTTTTCTTCCATTTGAACTAATTTCGATAATTCTTTTAGTTGGATTAATAGGCGCAATTGCTGTGGCTCGTCAATAATAGTATTAAAGCCTTAGAACTACCAAAATAAATCTGAATTCAACTTTGTTTTATCTTATCGCACCAGGTTTCATTCTATTTAAAAATTCTTTGTTCATGTATAAATTTTTCTCTATTTCGGTTATAAATAGAACTTCTTTTCAAGTTCTTTTTCTTTTTATTCAATTTGAATTTATTACTAATATATGGTTTTTTTGTACTTGTTATATTTGACTCAACGGATTCTGTAAAATTTTTGTTCATATTGATATAAAGTTTTATTTTTACTCTTATTGTCTTATTGAAAGAAATAAAAATTGATAAGGAGTTGGTCAATGATACTCGAGCATATACTTGTTTTGAGTTCCTTTTTATTTTGTATCGGTATTTATGGATTGATCACGAGCCGAAATATGGTTAGAGCTCTTATGTGTCTTGAACTTCTACTGAATGCAGTTAATATAAATTTCGTAGCATTTTCTGATTTTTTTGATAGTCGTCAATTAAAAGGAAATATTTTCTCAATTTTTGTTATAGCTATTGCAGCGGCTGAAGCAGCTGTTGGACTGGCTATTATTTCATCAATCTATCGTAACAGAAAATCAACTCGTATCAATCAAGTAAATTTATTGAATAAGTAGTATTATTCATATAAATTAAAATATTCATGAATTCTATATATATATCCATGTTTGTTAAAATTTAAGAAATGAAAGTCTCTTGGCCCTCTTTCATGTACATATCTCAATCCAGAATTGATTCAAAAAATTCTGGTCAATTATTGATTCATCTTATGTCTAAAAATATTATTGAGTTACAAAACGACTAGATCGAAAATTTATGATGTTCAAAAGTTTATAGACCCAATGTCACATTCAGTAAAGATTTATGATACATGTATAGGGTGTACTCAATGTGTCCGAGCCTGTCCCACAGATGTATTAGAAATGATACCTTGGGACGGATGTAAAGCTAAGCAAATTGCTTCCGCTCCACGAACAGAGGACTGTGTTGGCTGTAAAAGATGTGAATCGGCCTGCCCAACGGATTTCTTGAGTGTTCGAGTTTATTTATGGCATGAAACAACTAGAAGCATGGGTCTAGCTTATTGATAGGTTTCCGACAACACTATTTAAATTTAAATACATTTTTTTTATCGACAGAACCCGTCCTCAAAACAAAAAATAGAAGGATATTCTGTTTTGAGCACGGGTTTGTTTTTCTGGTCCAAGCGTATCTTGTCTTTACCATGAATTCTTTTCCTTGGTTAACATTCTTTGTAGTCTTTCCGATATCAACAGGTTCCTTAACTTTATTTCTACCTCAAACTCAGAGAGGGAATAAAGTAATTAGATGGTATGCTATATGTATATGCATTTTAGAACTGCTTTTAATGACCTACGCATTTTGTTATTATTTCCAGTCTGATGATTTATTAATTCAATTTTCGGAGAATTATAAATGGGTCAATTTTTTTGATTTTTATTGGAGATTGGGAATAGACGGACTTTCTGTAGGACCCATTTTACTGACAGGATTTATCACTACTTTAGCTACTTTAGCGGCTCGGCCAGTTACTCGAGATTCCCGATTATTCCATTTTTTGATGCTAGCAATGTATAGTGGTCAAATAGGATTATTTTCTTCTCGAGATCTTTTACTTTTTTTCATCATGTGGGAGTTAGAATTAATTCCCGTTTATCTACTTTTATTCATGTGGGGGGGAAAGAAACGTTTGTATTCAGCTACAAAGTTTATTTTATACACCGCGGGGGGTTCCATTTTTTTATTAATAGGAACTCTGGGTATCAGTTTATATGGTTCCGCTGAACCAACATTAAATTTTGAAACATCAGCCAATCAATCATATCCATTAGTGCTGGAAATAATATTTTATATTGGATTTCTTATAGCTTTTGCTGTAAAATTACCGATTATCCCTTTACATACCTGGTTACCAGATACTCATGGCGAGGCACATTACAGTACTTGTATGCTTCTAGCCGGAATCTTATTAAAAATGGGAGCATATGGATTGGTTCGGATCAATATGGAATTATTGCCCCATGCTCATTCTTTATTTTCTCCATGGTTGATAATACTAGGCACAATACAAATAATTTATGCAGCTTCAACATCTCTCGGTCAACGTAATTTAAAAAAAAGAATAGCCTACTCCTCAGTATCTCATATGGGTTTTATAATTATAGGAATTAGCTGTTTAAGCGATACGGGACTCAACGGAGCCGTTTTACAAATAATATCTCATGGATTTATTGGTGCTGCGCTTTTTTTCTTGGCAGGTACCACTTATGATAGAATGCGTCTTCTTTATCTCGACAAAATGGGAGGAATGGCTTTTTTTGTTCCAAAAACATTTACAATGTTCAGTATCTCATCGATGGCTTCTCTTGCATTACCGGGCACGAGTAGTTTTTTTGCAGAATTGATAATTTTTTTTGGAATCATTACTAGCCAAAAATATCTTTTACTGCCAAAAATACTAATTACTTTTGTGATGGCACTTGAAGTGATATTAACTCCAATTTATTCATTGTCTATGTTACGCCAGATGTTCTATGGATACAAGTTATTTAATGCTCCAAACTCCTCTTTTTTTGATTCTGGCCCGCGCGAGTTATTTGTTTCACTTTCTATTCTTCTACCCGTAATAGGTATCGGGATTTATCCAGACTTCGTTTTCTCATTATCCGTTGACAAGGTTGAGGCTATTTTATCTAATTATTAATTTTTGAAGAATCCTAAAAAAAAAGTCGAAAAATACTTTTCCACTTCTACTTTTTTTTAACGTAAAACAAAAAAAAATTGTAACCAGAAAGAGAAAGTAGGGCTTTTTACAGAACCATTTGAATCAAGCAATGAGTGATTCAAATGGTTCGTTTACACAATGTTTTTTATATAGACTTATATGCTGCCCTATGTTTATTTTTATCAGACCCGCGTCCTCAATTCAATTAGATATTGATATTAATTGAAATAAACCATAACTATGCAGTCCTATTCCTAATAAATTAACTCCGAAATAACATATCCAAATTAAAAGAAAGCCTATAAAAGCCACAATTGCAGAATTTAGACCTTTCCATTTTTGATGTGTTCTAGTATGTAAATAAATTGCGAATATTGCCCAAGTAATAAAAGCCCAAGTTTCCTTTGGGTCCCAGTTCCAATATGATCCCCATGCCTCGTTAGCCCAGACTGCTCCTGAAAGAATACCTATAGTTAAAAGGATAAAGCCGATACTAATAATACGATAGCCCCAACAATCTAATTGTTGAATCAACTGAGACCTATAATAATTGTTACAACAAAGAAAAAAAGTGTTTCGTAAAACAGTGCCGCTTTCATTCATGGATTGAATCTCATCAAAAAAAAAGATTCATTTAAAAAATTATTATTTTTAATTTTAAAGGGAATCTTTGTTATTTTTCGAAATGTAATGACTAGAAGAGCTACTCCTAATAATGATCCACATAAAAGGGCTGCATAGGCCAATATCATCATACTTACATGCATCACTAACCACTGAGATTGAAGAGCGGGTACTAATGTTGTAGATTGATGCACTTCAGTTAAAAAACCAGAAGTAGCAAAGCCCTGAATCAAAAGTGCACTTGGCGCGGTTATTAGATTTAAAAGGGTTTTATTTTTTTTTAAATAAGGAATTATATGAATAATGGTTAAACTCCATGAAAGAAAGAGTAATGATTCATATAGATTACTTAATGGTAAATGTCCCCAAAAAATCCAACGAGTAACTAATAATCCAGTTATACAGAAAAAAGTAGTTATCATACCCTTTTCTGACGAATAATAGAGTTCTCTTATTTCATCAACTAAAACTAATAAGGTTATTAAATGAATTGTAATTACAATGGAAACAACCGAAACGGATATATGAGTTAATATATGCTCGAAAGTCGAAAATATCATATAAAAAAAAAAGCCCCCCTCATTATTTCATTACTACAAAATAGCTATTATATTATTATTATATATCTATATAATAATATTATTCTTAGAATTGAATAGAATTGAAATAAGTAAGTTTTTTCGTTCTAGGAACTCATATATGCCGCCACTCGGACTCGAACCGAGATGCTCTAGCACTGCTTCCTAAGAGCAGCGTGTCTACCGATTTCACCATAGCGGCTTCCCTTGCTATAGAAATCATAATAACTCATTATTATTCAATCGTCGAGATTGAAAGAGTCAATTCAAGGCAATATTTTTGAGGTTAGTGAAGAAAAAAGTGATGAATCGAAACTCGTTCGTTTCATTTTTTGAACGTTCTAAATAAGAATTTTTTGATGGTGATTGATAGGTAGTGATAAGTCTTAAGAACCGATGGGGAAATGAAAATCCCCATCCCAGAACGGATAAAAGAGACTAAAAAGAAAGTTGAAACATTGTCTTTTGCATTTTTTTTTTTTTTGAGTCTGTTTTTAACCAAAAAACCTTTTTTGAATTCAGTCGATAACAGACTTCGTTTTCTACCTATTCTAAAAGAAAAAATGAGTTCAATTAAATATTGATAAATATTGATCAATTCAAAATATTAGTGACTGACAATCCTTATTTTTTTCTATTTTAGAGTTGAAATTAGACAAACAACAATACTTTTCTTAGAATCAAACTTATTTAGGTTTTTTCAACCTTTGATTGTTTATTTTTTTTGTCGGACAAAAAAAACTTTTTGAATTCCCGGTCGAAAGAGATTTCGATAATGAAAAAGCTTTCAACGCTGCCCAATATCCCTTTCTTTTCCAAATATTTTTACGAATACGCTTTTTTGATATAGAAGTGCGCTTTTTTGGAACGGCCATTTAAAAATTGAGAGGTCACTCATTGCTATAATTGGATGTGAAAGACATTTTTAGTTAAAAAATAATTGTTTTTTTTATTTTCGATTCAGTAATTGATGAATCTTTAGATCCCATTATCTTGCTAAAAGAAGGGATTCATCTTGCTAAAAGAAGGGATTCATTGCTTGCTATTTCTTCGAAAGGGAAGAAGTATACCTAATTTTTATTTTAAAATCAAAATAAAAAAAGTGAAAGGAGATTACATTAGTTAGTCTATCTAAGGATGGATTTCTTTTAGAAAAAAAAGAAATTTTTTTTTCTTTACTTCTTTAAATTTGATACTTTGTTTTTTTCGTTCTATGGAACGTATGTTAATTTAAAAATTAATATTATTAATATAATAATGAAATGAATAGAATACTATAGAACTTCCTCCAAGCATAAATATCTTTTTATATATTTTGATAATGGAATAGAATTAAACCTTCAAAAAGAATCAATTTATGATTACGGATAAATGAACTAAAAAAGAACTAAAAAACAGGTTTTAATTTGATTGTCTCAAGTTTTGTGCTTCTTTTTCTGATTCATATCAAAATGAATTCTTTATTGTTTCTTTATGCATAGAAATATGTATTCTTTATTATATGGGTCTTTTTTATATAGGTTATAGTAGATATAGAAATTTTCCGTAATTCCGCATAAAAATAAAATGAAACTTTTCCCCTTTTTGGGGTCTTCATCAAAAACGTTCTTAAATAAAAGTCAGTATTTATTTTTGACTGATAAGTCGGTTATATTATTTGTTATTTGACCAACTCTAACTTCGTGATTTGAATATGTGCCATGTTTTGAAAAGATTCATAATAATAATTAAGAATATCCAATTTTAGTTAGGTTTTACCTATTTTGCTTTTTTATTGACTTTCTCTTTTGAAATTTTAAAAGGGACAAGAACGAGTGAGTAAGAAACAATTCAATATTAGAAAAAAACTTTTTATATGGAACATACATATCAATATTCCTGGATCATCCCTTTTATTACACTTCCAATTCCTATGGTAATAGGGGGGGGTCTTCTCCTTTTTCCGACAGCAACAAAAAAGTTTCGTCGTATGTTGTCTTTTTTGAGTGTTTTTTTGTTAAGTATAGTTATGCTTTTTGCAATCAACCTCCTTCTTCAGCAAATAAATCGCCATTCTATCTATCAATCTGTATGGTCTTGGACGATCAATAATGATTTTTCTTTAGAGTTTGGTTTTTTGATTGATCCGCTTACTTCCATTATGTTAATATTAATCACGACTGTTGGAATGATGGTGCTTATTTATAGCGACAACTATATGTCTTATGATAAAGGCTACTTGCGCTTTTTTGCTTATATGAGTTTTTTCAATAGTTCAATGGTGGGTTTAGTTTCGAGTTCTAATTTAATACAAATTTATTTTTTTTGGGAATTGGTTGGAATGTGTTCTTATCTATTAATAGGTTTTTGGTTTACGCGACCTGTTGTAGGTAATGCCTGTCAAAAGGCATTTATAACTAATCGTGTGGGGGATTTTGGATTCTTATTAGGAATTTTAGGTCTTTATTGGATAACGGGTAGTTTAGAATTTCGGGATTTGTTCGAAATAGTCAAGAACTTAATTCATAATAATAAGGTTGATCTTTTATTTGTTACTTTGTGCTCCTTGCTATTATTTTCCGGTGCAGTTGCTAAATCC